TTAGTAAAGAGTGACTATGGTTATCAAATGTTTGAACAAGCGGGAGCAATTTACTTACGATACGTAGTTGACATTCATCAAAAGGATCTAATGAATTATGAGTTCAATACATCCAGTTTAGCAGAAAGACGGATATTCCTTGCTCATTATCAGACAATCACTTATTCACAAACCTCGTGTGGGGCTAATAGTTTTCATTTCCCATCTCATGGAAAACCAAAACCCTTTTCGTTCCGCCTAGCCCTATCCCCCTCTAGGGGTATTTTAGTGATAGGTCCTATAGGAACTGGACGATCCTATTTGGTCAAATCCCTAGCGACAAACTCCTATCTTCCTTTCATTACGGTATTTCTGAACAAGCTGGATTTTAAAATAGTTATTGATGATCTCGATCCTGAGGACTATATGGAAGCGCTTGATGATGTGGATATTGATCGTATTGATGATGATAGCGATCCTGCTAAGGACTATATGGATGCGCTTAAAGATGTGGACGATATTGATGGTCGTGACTCTATTTATTCGAACTTGGACTCGGACCCGGAGCTGAGGGAGGAGTATACGGCGGATGATGAGATACTTAGGTATATCATCGAGTTGGAAATAGACCTAGCTTCTATCAACTTGCAATTCGAATTGGCAAGAACAATGTCTCCTTGCATAGTATGGATTCCAAACATTCATGATCTGTATGTGGATGAGTCGGAGTCCCTCGGTTTATTATTGAACTATCTCTCCGGGGATTGTGAAAGACGGTCCACTAGAGATATTCTTGTTATTGCTTCGACTCATATTCCCCAAAAAGTGGATCCCGCTCTAATAGCTCCGAATAAATTAAATACATGCATTAAGATACGAAGGCTTCTTATTCCACAACAACGAAAGCACGTTTTCACCCTTTCATATACTAGGGGATTTCACTTGGAAAAGAAAATGTTCCGTACTAATGGATTCGGGTCCATAGCCATGGGTTACAATGCACGAGATCTTGTAGCAATTACCAATGAGGCCCTATCGATTAGTATTACACAGAAGAAATCAATTATAGACACTAATACAATTAGATTCGCTCTTCATAGACAAACTTGGGAGTTGCGAGCCCATGTAAGACCGGTTCCGGATCATGGGATCCTTTTCTATCAGATAGGAAGGGCTGTTGCACAAAATGTACTTATAAATAATTGCTGCCTTATAGATCCTATATCTATCTATATGAAGAAGCAATCATGTTACGAAGGGGATCCTTATTTGTACAAATGGTTCTTCGAACTTGGAACGAACATGAAGAAATTAACGATACTTCTTTATCTTTTGAGTTGTTCTGCCGGATCGATCGCTCAAGATCTTTGGTCTCTACCCGGACCCGATGAAAAAAATTGGATCACTTCTTATAGACTCGTTGAGACGGATTCTGATCTAGTTGATGGCCTATTAGAAGTAGTAGAAGGCGCTCTGGTGGGATCCTCGCTTCTTCGGCCCGAACCAAGGAATCCCTTAGAGATGATGGAAAATGGATCTCGTTCTATCTTTGATCGTAGATTTCTCTATGAATCGGAGTTTAAAGAATGGGCAGAAGGCACCGACCCGCAACAGTTAGCGGAGGATGCAGTCGATCACATAGTTTGGGCTCCTAGAATATGGCAATCTTGGGGCTTTCTATTTGATTGGATCGAAAGGCCCAATGAATTGGAATTTCCCTATTGGGCCAGGTCATTTCGGGGCAAGCCGATCATTTCTGATGAAGTTAATGATGAATATTTTGATTATGCATTTTATGGTGAAGGGGATGGTGGATATGATGAAGAGGATGAGCTTCAAGAGAATGATTGGGAGTTCTTGCAGAGTGAAACCATGGAGTACCCGGGACGAGATAGATCTTCCAAAGAACAAGTCTTTTTTCGAAAAGGCCAATTCATTTGGGACCCTGGAGATCCACTCTTTTACATATTCAACGACGAGCTCTCTGTCTTTCTGTTTTCACATCGAGAATTCTTTGCAGATGAAGAGATGTCAAAGGGGCTTCTTCTGACTTCCCAAAGGGAGACTCTATATAAACGCGGGTTTAGCAAGAAACCGAAAGAAAAGTACTTCGAATTTTTTATTAATCGCCAGAGACGGAGACGGCTTCGAACCATTAGTTCATTATATAATAGATCTTTCCGTTCTAATATTCAATCCGCGAGTTATCAGTACTTATCAAACCTGTTCCTATCTAACGGAAGGCTGTTGGATCAAATGACAAAGACATTGTTTAGAAAAAGATGGATTTTCCCGGATGAACTGAAAATTGGATTCATGTAACAGGAGAAAGATTTCCCATTCCGTAGTCGTAAAGATATGTGGCCATGAAAGAGGGATTAAGTGGAACAGAATTGACTGGGCGGTAGAGTCGTGGAAATACTTGTTTTTTCCATATTTCGGACCTTAGCTCCACGGAACAATATGCTACTGCTGAAACATGGAAGAATTGAAATCTTAGATCAAAACACTATGTATGGAT